CAAGGATCTACTAAATTATGAGTTCGATACATCCTCTTTAGCAGAAAGACGGCTATTCCTTGCTCATTATCAGACAATCACTTATGCACAAACCCCGTCTGGGGCTAATAGTGTTCATGTCCCATCTGATCTACAACCCTTTTCGCTCCGCTTAGCTGTAACCCCCTCTCGGGGTATTTTAGTGATAGGTTCTATCGGAATTGGACGATCCTATTTGGTCAAATACCTAACGAAAAACTCCTATCTTCCTTTCATTACGATATTTCTGGACAAGTTCCGGGATACAGTTTTTCGTTTTGCTGATGATGATGATGACAGTGATGCCAGTGATGATGAGATCGAGATTTTTATTGATGCTCGTGACCCTATTGAGGCTATTAATCAAGATATTCATGTTTTTGACGATATGGATATTGATTTTGATCCTAGTATCTATAGTTTTGAGGAAAGAGATGCTCATGACGATAAGATTAATATGGAGCTGGAACAGCTAACTAGGATGGATGCGCTAACTGAGGAGATGGACACGGTGTGGCGCGTAGCCCAATTTTATATCAGCCTTCAAATCGAATTAACAAAAGCAATCTCTCCTTGCATAATATGGATTCCAAACATTCATGAGCTGCATTTTAGGGATTCGGGTTCCTTCTCCCTCGAGCTATTAGTGAACCTTCTCTCCTGGGATTGTGAAAGATCTTCCACTGGAAATAGTCTTGTTATTGCTTCGACCCATTTTCCCCAATTCGTGGATCCCTCTCTAATAGCTCCGCATAGATTAGATACGTGCATTAAGGTACGAAGGCCTCTTATTCCACAACAACGAAAGCACTTTTTCACTCTTTCATATACTAGGGGATTTCGCTTGGAAAAAAAAGCGTTCCAGGCTAATGGATTCGCGGCCATAACCATGGGTTCCAATGCACAAGATCTTATAGCACTTACCAATGAGGCCCTATCGATTAGTATTTCACATGGGAAATCAATTATAGACGAAAATACAATTAGATTCGCTCGTCATAGACAAACTTGGGATTTGCGAGCCCATGTAATACCGGTTCAGAATTCTCGGCTCCTTTTCTATCAGATAGGAAGGGCTGTCGCACAAAATTTACTTCTAAATAATTGCCCCATAGATCCGATATCTATCTATTTGCAGAAGACATTCTGTAACGAAGGGGATTTTTATTTGTACAGCTCGTACGTCGAACTTGGAATGAGCACGAAGAAATTAACGATACTTCTTTATCTTTTGAATTGTTCTGCCGGATCGGTCGCTCAAGATCTTTGGTCTCCACCCGAACCAGAGGAAAACAATAGGATCGCTTATGGTAGACTCGTTGAGAATGATTTTGATCTAGTTCATGGCCTATTAGAAATAGAAGGCATTCTAGAGGGATTCTCACGGACAGATCTAGAGGGATGCTCACGGACAGAAAAAGATTGCAGTCAGTTTGATAAGGATCGAGTGCCATTGCTTCTTCGGCCCGAACCAAGGAATCCCTCAGATATGATACAAAATGGATTTCAATCTATGATTGATCAGAAATTTATCTATGAATCGGAGGAGGTGTTTGTAGCGGGGGAAAAAGTCAACCCGCAGAAGGTGTTCTCCAATTTCATAGTTTGGGCTCCTAGAATATGGTCCCCTTGGGGCTTTCTATTTGATTGGGTCGAAAGGACCAATGACAATGAATTGGGAGTTCCCTATTGGTCCAGTTCATTTTGGGCCAAGCAGATCCAGTTCGTTCTTGCGGACTATGAAGAGGATGAGCTTGAAGAGAATGATCAAGAGAATGATTCGTATTATGATGAAGATGAAGTTGAACCGAATCCTAATCCTCTTGAAGCGGATGAGCAAAAGAAGGAGAGGGGTGTGTATTATAAGCTTGACGATCAAGATAACGATGGGTTTGAACCTCAATTTGACAGGTTTAATTATGAAGTCGGTGATAAGTTTTACGAGGCGTTCTTGCAGAGTATATACCTGACACGAGCTAGAATTCGAATTTCCAAAGAACAAGTCCTTTTTCGAATAAGCCAATTCATTTGGAACCCTGGAAATCCATTCTTTGTCCTATCCGAAGATCCGGCCCTTGCCTCTATGTTTTCACATCGAGAATTCTTTGCAGATGCAGATGAAGAGATATTAAAGTGGTTTATTACTTCCGAAATCAAATCTATGAGAAAAAGCTGGATTTTCGAGGAGACGCAAGAAAAGCGCTTCGAAGGGTTGAATCATCGCCGGAGATGGCTTAGAAGAACCAATAGTTCTAATGGATCTTTCCGTTCTAATACTCTATCCGAGAGTTATCAGTATTTATCAAATCTGTTCCTATCTAACAGAACACTATTGGATCAAATGCAAAAGACATTGGTGAGAAAAAGATGGCTTTTCCCGGATGACATGCAAAATTTTTTCATGGAACAATATGCTACTGCTGAAACACGGAAGAATTGAAATCTTAGATCAATACACTATGTATGGATGGTATGAACTGCC